CTTGGTTAACAATAATTGTAGTTTTTCCGATATTGACGGGTTCTTTAATTTTCTTTCTACCTCATAGAGGAAATAAGGTCATCAAATGGTATACTATATGTATATGTATTTTAGAGCTTCTTTTAACAACCTATACATTCTGTTATCATTTCCAATTGGACGATCCATTAACCCAGCTAGCGGAGGATTATAAATGGATCAATTTTTTTGATTTTTATTGGAGATTGGGAATAGATGGACTTTCTATAGGACCTATTTTATTGACGGGATTTATTACCACTTTAGCTACTTTAGCGGCTTGGCCAGTTACTCGGGATTCTCGACTATTCCATTTTCTGATGTTAGCAATGTACAGCGGTCAAATAGGATCATTTTCTTCTCGAGACCTTTTACTTTTTTTCATAATGTGGGAGTTAGAATTAATTCCCGTTTATCTACTTCTAGCGATGTGGGGGGGAAAGAAACGTCTCTATTCAGCTACAAAGTTCATTCTGTACACTGCGGGGGGGTCTATTTTTCTATTAATAGGAGTTCTGGGTATTGGTTTATATGGTTCCAATGAACCAACACTCAATTTTGAAACATTAGCTAATCAATCGTATCCTGTGGCACTCGAAATAATATTCTATATTGGATTTCTTATTGCTTTTGCTGTCAAATTGCCGATTATACCCTTACATACATGGTTACCAGATACACATGGGGAGGCACATTATAGTACGTGTATGCTTCTAGCTGGAATCTTATTAAAAATGGGAGCGTATGGGTTGGTTCGGATCAATATGGAATTATTACCCCACGCTCATTCCCAATTTTCGCCCTGGTTGATTATAGTAGGTGCAATACAAATAATCTATGCAGCTTCAACATCTCCTGGTCAACGTAATTTAAAAAAACGAATAGCCTATTCCTCTATATCTCATATGGGTTTCATAATTATTGGAATTGGATCTATAACCGATACGGGACTTAATGGAGCCATTTTACAAATAATCTCTCATGGATTTATTGGTGCTGTTCTTTTTTTCTTGGCAGGAACGAGTTATGATAGAATACGCCTTCTTTATCTCGATGAAATGGGTGGAATGGCTATCCCACTTCCAAAAATATTCACGATGTTCAGTATCTTATCGATGGCTTCTCTTGCATTACCGGGCCTAAGCGGTTTTGTTGCAGAATTATTAGTATTTTTTGGAATAATTACCAGTCAAAAGTATCTTTTAATGCCAAAAATCCTAATTACTTTTTTAATGGCAATTGGAATGATATTAACTCCTATTTATTCATTATCTATGTTACGCCAAATGTTCTATGGATACAAGCTATTTAATGTTCCAAACTCTTATTTCTTTGATTCTGGGCCGCGAGAGTTATTTGTTTCGATCTCTATCCTTCTACCAATAATCGGTATTGGTATTTATCCGGATTTCGTTCTTTCATTATCAGTTGATAAGGTGGAAGCTATTATATCTAATTATTTTTATCCATAGTTTTCAAGAAAAAAAAAAGAAGAAATTAAAAACGAATCCTATTAGTTTCAATATTCTTCGTTGTACAATGAGAAAGAAGTCTTTTTTTCTTTTAAGTTTTCTTTTCTCTTATTAAGATTAAGTTAAGTAAAAAATAAGTAAAAATGAATTGGAAACAAATCGAGTTGGGCTTTGTGAGAACCATTTGAATCACTACACTACTTGATTCAAATGGTTCGCGACATCTTACATGAAGTTTTCTTTTCTTATATTCTTACTTATTTGAAAAATATTTATTCAATATTCTATTTATTTTTTATATAGGTATATAATATATAGGCCTATTATATATAGGCATATATAGGCTATTCGATCTTTGTAGTGGTCAGGATCTTTTGAATTTAAGTACATTTTAATGTAAATTAAATGAACCATAACTATGTAACCCTATTCCTAATAAATTGACCCCGAAATAGCATATCCAAATTATAATAAAGCCCATAAAAGCCACAATTGCGGAATTTACACTTTCCAAATTTCGATTTGTTCGAGTATGTAAATAAATCGCAAACATGGTCCAAGTAATAAATGCCCAAGTTTCTTTTGGATCCCAATTCCAATAGGATCCCCATGCCTCATTAGCCCATACTGCTCCCGAAAGAATACCTATCGTTAAAAAGATAAACCCTAAACTAATAATACGATAACTCCAATGATCTAATTGTTGAATCAGTTGAGCCTTGTAATAATTTCTAGAAGAAAAAAATGAAGTGTTTAGTAAAACATTGCTTCTTTCATTCATGTATTGGATCTCTTCAAAGGAAAATGACTCATTTAAAAAATTATTGTTTTTACGAAAAATTCTTAGAACTTTTCGAAATGTAATGACTAAGAGAGCTACTGATAATAATGATCCACATAAAAGAGCGGCATAGCCCAATACCATCATACTTACGTGCATCATTAACCACTGGGATTGAAGAGCAGGTACTAATATTTCTGATTGCTGCATTTCATTTAAAAGACCTGAAGTAACAAAGCCCTGGGTAAAAATAGTACTTGGCGCGATTATTATGCTTAAAAATTTGTGATGTTTTTTTAAATACGGAACCATATGAATAATGGAGAAACTCCATGACAGAAAAATTAATGATTCATATAAATTACTTAATGGAAAATGGCCCGAATAAACCCAACGAGTGACTAATAATCCTGTTATACAGCAAAAAGTAGCTATCATGCCTTTTTCTGGCGAATGATATAGTCCTATGATTTCATCGACTGATAAGGTTATCAAAAAAATTGTAAGTACAATTGAAACGATCGAAAAGGATATATGAGTTAATATATGTTCTAAAGTAGAAAATATCATAATTAAAAAAGAGGGTATCCAATTATATATACGGAATTGAAATTCAGAATTGAATTTCATTCATTATAGGCCCTATTCTATCTCTTTTCGAAGATGATATAGATGCCGCTACTCGGACTCGAACCGAGATGCTCTAGCACTGCTTCCTAAGAGCAGCGTGTCTACCGATTTCACCATAGCGGCCAGCCAGCGTATTTGAAATAATAATAATCTATTTTTAGTTAATCGTCGAGATTGAAGATTGAAGGATTCCCTATTTTTTTGAATTTCAATTAATGAGAAAAAGGAGAAAAAAGCGTTTCCCTTTTAATATTCAATAGAAATATGCATTGAAAGGTTCCAATACAAATCTTTATTATAGAATTTTAGGTGTCCATTTTTAGGACGTTTTCGTAGTTTAAGTTTATGCTCTACTAAAACGGAAATCTTCTCACTAAATAATTATGACTCCAATCTAAGTATAGAACTCAAAAAAAGTTCTTTCTCATTTGCATTTTTCAATAGTTTTTAATAATTCATTTATCATTTATGTTATTTTATGAATTTCAACTAAGAAATGCATCTGTTCAATGAACAAAAAAAGTCTTTTTATGGATGAGAGTACATCCTGACACCCAAAATTATGTAAATATTTTTAGAACTTTGTATTCACCCTTAAGTTCTTTTTTTGTCCCATAGACAATTTGATTTAGGATTTAGTAGACCAATTAGATATTGGTCTGAACATCTTGTCTAACAAAAAAGTTTTTGCTTTTCTATAAAAATTATTACTAACCTACTGCAAACTTCAAATCAAAAAAGTCTTTGTAGAAATTAGAATTATAGAATTAGAAAGATTGATCAATCTTCCTTTACAAACATAGGATCTATTTTTGATCACTCAAAATTGCCAGATTATGCGTCTATAATAGCTAACTAAACTATAATACCGACCTAAATGAGTCGAGAGACTTTTTTTTTATCAAAGAAAGGAGTTGGGAGTATATTCTATATTTATACTGGTCCAGAAAAATAATGATTCCGAAAGTTACAAAAGAGGTTTTAAACTTAGTCAATTAGTTTCAACAATCCTTTGATTTTCACTTTTCCTAAAGATCTTATTATATTTTTATATAGTTAGTTAGTTATAGTATAGAAACTTATTTCTTTCTAATTATTTAGTATTCTGGATTTTTGTAACAAGTGAACGGATGGGGAAAATAAGAATCCCCATTCGGAAATGATAAAATATATTAAATTAATAAAAATCAACTATATTCCATTTTTTCAAACAAAAAAGTACCATTTTCAGATTAATATTATTTAATCTAGCCTTTGATTATTTATTTGTCGTACAAAAAAACTTTTTGAATTTCCGGTAGAAAGAGACTTCGCTAACGAAAAAGCTTTCAACGCTGCCCAATATGCCTTTTTTTTCCAAATATTTTTACGAATACGTTTTTTTGATAGAGAAGTACGTTTTTTTGGAACTGCCATGAAAAATTTAAAAAAGTTATTCATTTCTATAGTTGGATGTGAAAGACATCTATTCTGCAAACAATTTTCATTTTTCTTTGTTTCTCCAGTGGAATAAAAATGGAAAAAAATTCGAAAGTCTTTTTTTTTTTTTGATATCCCTGCCTATTCTTGTGGTGCTCTATTTATACAGATAAAAAAAAGATTGAAAGATTTGAAACCCCAGTCCTGAACTACCTAATTCCAAATTATTTGTTTGAATCTTTTTTTTATATTAAACTGGTCAAGTTTAAAAAGCGAGTCTGCCTAATTTGAATTTTCAAATTTAAATGAAACTAGTAGTTAATCATTACAAATTTCCACTTTTTCTTTTAAGTCTCTTTCTTTTCGATGTTATGGAAAGAAAAATGGAAAATATTATAGTCTTTCCTGCAAAGAGAAATGTTTTCTATTCGAATAAAAGACAGTCAATCAGTTCCCTGATGAAATTTGTTAATGATTATCAAAAAATCAACTAAAACTAAAAAATTCATTTTCTTTTGGGGGTCAAGTTCAAGTTATGGGCTATCCTATTATTACTATTATTCATATCAAAATAAAGTAATGTATTAAGTAGTCGATTTTGGTGCAATTCTTTATCTTTGTTTTATAGATATAAATTTTCGTAATAGGTAATAATAATTGAAATTTTTTTCTATCTTCAT